GAATGTGGATTCTAATAAACGATTCGTGAATATGACTGACGAATCTTAAAATTCTGAAAAATGGAAAGATCTCTCGGATCTAATCATACCATTCCATTATATTGACAATTTCAAAAAAATGATCATACTATGATCATAGTATGAGGGCGGTTGGAAAAGTAGGCCCCCATCGTCTAGTGGTTTAGGACATCTCTCTTTCACGGAGGCAGCGGGGATTCGAATTCCCCTGGGGGTAGGGTACTACAAAAGTAAGTTGATCATGGATTACGAATAAGCCTAAAACGGATTCTTCCTGGGTCGATGCCCGAGCGGTTAATGGGGACGGACTGTAAATTCGTTGGCAATATGTCTACGCTGGTTCAAATCCAGCTCGGCCCAAAAATTTGCCAATCTACCATGAGATGGTATAACCCCGTGTACTTCAGAAATACTCCATACGAAGAGAAAAAAAAGCAAACTTTATGCTAGATCCCTTATTTCACTGGGATTGTAGTTCAATTGGTTAGAGCACCGCCCTGTCAAGGCGGAAGCTGCGGGTTCGAGCCCCGCCAGTCCCGACGCATCCAATATCCAAGAAATCCATCAATTCATTTTCCCTTTCTATGAACTATGTTAAAGGGTGTTGGGGACATCATTTAATATTTCATTCCCAAAGAAAAAAAGAGTTTCTAACTTAAGTCTTTTTTTTTAGTTCGCTTTTCTTCTTTCTTTAGGTTTTTAACTAGTTGACTAATAGAAGGGCAACCGGGTGGTGCTTTATCAGATGATTGATTGTACAAAGAAGACACAAGGCAGGTAAAAAAAATAAGGAAACAGATGATAAATAAAGGAATTTTGAGTTGATTGGGCCAGAAATCCAAATCCAAGTTGGATTCGGTGTGGATAAAATAACTTCCTATGTTATAATATTATATTATTCAAGTCTCGACGACAAATTTATTTGATAGATCATATATTGTTATTCATGATATTGATCTGATTCAAGACCATTTCAAGACCATTGAGAGGTAATTCATTCATTGAATTTACAGACGAAATATCATCTCTAGGGGATTAAATCCCGAGTTATTGTGAAGTAAAAAAACCGATGAGATTATGGAAGTCAATATTCTTGCATTTATCGCTACTGCACTATTCATTCTAGTTCCTACTGCTTTTCTACTTATCATTTACGTAAAAACAGTAAGTCAAAATGATTAATTCCGTTGAATTTTAAAATTCAATGAAATGAAACTTTCCTTTTGATTTTTTATCAAAAATTGACGATTTTTGACTTCGTCAATTTTTGATAAATTGGATAGTATGGTAATGGTAAGAAAGAAATAGATGAATCTTTCTTTCTACCATACTATCTACCTCTCTATTTATTTTTTAGTCTATATCGATAAAGTTTTTAATCTAGAAAGAATAAAGTCAGTTTCTCTAGATCAATCTACACTATCAATCTACACTATTGTCTTTCTATATGTGTATAGATTTGTTTGGAATTGCAATTTGCTACATCTATTTGTTCCAATCATCTGAATCCCTTTCTTTTCGAAATACAAAAAGAAATGGGAATCACTGAAATATCTCTTTGATTAAAAGAGTCTGCTTCATATCCTAGATTCCTCAATTCAAATTCAATTAGATTAGAAATTCAGATATTTTTTTTTAACAGTTTAAAATTACTAGTTCAAAACGAGTTTGAGAATGATCTATCAAAAAATTGATATTGATACGGTTTGGTTTGATTCCTCAACTCAATTAGTATTTAGAGCCCACTTCTTCCCCATACTACGAGTGAAAGGGAAAATGTAAAGACTACCATTAAAGCAGCCCAAGCGAGACTTACTATATCCATGTGAATTATGTCCCCTATCTCTAGAAATACAAAGGAATTCTTCCATTATTCCTCACTAATAATAATGGAATCAATGGCGCAGAGTCAAAAAGGGATTTCAACAGAACACTGTTGATAAACCAACCCCAAAAATGGATTCTTATTTCGAATCGGGAAAATGAAATACAAGCAAGATACGTAGTAACATCCCACGTAAATGGGCCAATACGAATCAAATAAATAAAAAAGAAGTCCCCCCCCCCCCTTTTTTTTATTTGGTTGATTTTCATAAGTAAAAAAAGAAAGGGATAAAAAGGGATAAATCCCTAAATTGTATCTAATACGTACTCCCCCAATTATCTATGTGAAAGAGCGATGCTTGACTAGTGCTTTAAGAAAAGAAATTGCCCCCTTTTCTATAAAATTCTATATCTATAAAAGTTAATTATCCATCGAATCTTGATTCGATACCCTCATAGATTCTCGCGAGTCCGTCGTATCAAAACTTTTCTTTCCAATTAAAAATTTTTAATTGAATCTGATTTCCTATCAGGATCTACAATCTGCTTCAAGATCTATTCATTAGCCACTCCCTTAGTGATAGAAGATAAGTGATAGAAGATAATCATGAAGTCTTGATAGTCCCCCTACCATACTAGATTCCTTATGATTAGAATC